ACATTCTCGAAGAGCCGTATATTCTTCTTGCTGATCAATGATGATTACAATATCGGGTACCCTCGTCATATATTTAATCCCGCCCAGATACGTTTGCAGGCGTGATAATTGTCTCTTCAACATAGCGGCATCCCCTTTGGGAAGACGGTGGAGTCTCCCCGTGTTTTGTTCCGTTCTCAACTCCTTGAACTTATGAAGTCTCGTTTCTGTAGTGGACCAATTCGTTAACATACCACCGAGCCATTTTTTATTAACATAATGACACCGAGCCTTTATTGCAGCTCGCGCTACTGAATCAGCTGCTTTATTTTTAGTACCAACAATTAAGAATTGTTTTCCCTTACTTGCTGCATCAAAAACTAAATCACAAGCTTCTGATAAAAAACGAGCAGTTCGAGTCAGATTTGTAATATGAATACCTTTATGTTTTGCAGATATATAAGGTGCCATTCTAGGATTCCATTTCCTAGTACCATGACCAAAATGAATTCCTGCTTCCATCATCTCTTCCAAATTGATGTTCCAATATCTTCTTGCCATTTCTCCCCCCCCCCTTCCTCTTTTTTTTAAAGAGACGAGGTGCCCTGCAATAAATACTTGTTCCGATGGAACTTTCTCTTCTACCAGAGATTGGCCCTTAATACACAATCTAGGCCATTCATTACTTTCTATTCATTATTATCCTTCTTTTCTTACCATTTAAAAATCAAATGATTACAAATAGTTAAAAGAATCTGCTCCTAGGACTGATTAAAACCTCTAAGTAATTGTTCTGATGTATCATGGAAAGTCGTTGAAATGCCAGAGTCAAATAATTCTCTGTGGTGTAAGAAAATATCTCCCATTTCCCCCCCGAATAAATTATTTTTTTGTGTTTCCAAAAGAATGTTGTTATGTTGCCTTGAACAGTGCACTAATCCTTTGAATCCGGTACCAACGGGTATTATCCCTCCCAGAACAACGTTCTCTTTCAGGCCTTTCAACCAATCAATACGACCCCGGAGAGCGGCTTTTGCTAAAACTCGAGCGGTTTCTTGAAAACTTGCTTCGGATATAAAACTTTGAGTATTCAGAGATGCTCGCGTTATTCCCAATAAGGTAGCTCGATAACAGATCGCTTCTTCCAAAGCACGCCCCGTTCGTTCTGCTCGTAACAATCCAATCAGTTCGCCGGGTAAAAAAACATTAGACATTCCATCTTCTGAAACCAAGACTTTTGATGTTATTTGACGTACAATAATTTCTATATGCCGATTATGTATCTGCACCCCCTGGGATCGATAAACTTTTTGGATCTTATTAACCAAAGAGATACGACTTTGCACTATAGTTAGCTCAGCACCAATCAAGAATCCCCAAGGAATTCCGAGAATTCTTGTTATACGCGTGTTCCAACCCTCAACCCGCTTTTCTAGGTTCATCGATATTGAATCAATCGAACGTACTTCTAACACTTGTTCTACTTTTGGAAGACCCTGCGTTATATCACCCGATCTCGATTTTTCATATATAAATGTAACTAATGTATCCCCTTCGTAAAGGATTTCTCCGTAATGCCCATGAAGAGTTGCTCCAGGAGTAGCCAAATAGGGCTTAGCCGATCTTATTACTACAGAGTCAACTTGAACAATTAGAACTTGACCTGATTTTAGGTGGGGTCCATTTTTGGCTATACATACATTTTCACAAAGAAACTGCCCAAGACTAATTATTGTGGACATTTCCTCACAATAATTATAATTATGATGGAAAAAATACCAATTCAAATTAAATGGATTCAAAACGATATTACTGTCTGGATCAGGATTGTAAATTTCCCCGTTTTCATCCATTAAATAATATTTAATTACTTGAAAAGGCTGTTTTAAATTGTCAAGTTTAAAATATTTAGTTACCGAGATCTGATTATGAGTTATTAAATAGTAAAATGAATAAAAATTCGCAATTTGAATTTGAAGGACTGTTCCTAAGGGTCCCAACGAATTCCTAATTGGAATTAGAGAATCTTTTTGAATTGGAATTGATTGTTTTATCACATTGTGATATTTTACATCGTTGAATGGACCCATTCGAAAACAATTAGATGATGACAAAATTATCAAAGATTGGCATTCCTTATTTCTATTCAACAACGTACGAATAGTTCCTTGGTTTTGGTTTTGGCTAAATGATTTTTCACCCCTTGCCTTGAAATAAATGGAATAAAACGGATTGATATTGGTGCGAGCTGAACCATTATCAGAGATCAATCCTGAACCTGACGGATCATTCCTTTTTCTGATATACGAAATATGGGATTTCATAAAGTTGATTCTTAGGAAATCTTGAATCAGACCATTTGTACTTACTTCAACAAAGGAAGCACAAACCTCTTCGATGGAAGAACTTTTTTTGTCTTGGCCCCAATTCAACACTAAACAAGTCCGAACTAATTGAATACTTGTATCAGAAATTCCCCGAGTGGGTTTGCCCTTTCCATAAAGGACATAATTGACAACTC